TAACTCTGGTTATCAAATGATTGAACAACCAGGAGTAATTTACTTACGATACTTAGTTGACATTCATAAAAAGTATCTAATGATTTATGAGTTCAATACATCCTGTTTAGCAGAAAGACAGATATTCCTTGCTAATTATCAGACAATTACTTATTCACAAACCCTTTGGGGGGCTAATAGTTTTCATTTCCCATCTCATGGAAAACCCTTTTCGCTCCGCTTAGCCCTACCCCCCCCTAGGGGTATTTTAGTGATAGGTTCTATAGGAACTGGACGATCCTATTTGGTCAAATACCTAGCGACAAACTCCTATGTTCCTTTCATTACAGTATTTCTGAACAAGTTCCTGGATAACAAGCCTAAGGGTTTTCTTATTGATGATAGTGACGATAGTGACGATATTGATGATAGTGACGATAGTGACCGTGACCTTGATATGGAGCTGGAGCTTCTAACTATGATGAATACGCTAACTATGGATATGATGCCGGAAATAGACCGATTTTATATCACCTTTCAATTCGAATTAGCAAAAGCAATGTCTCCTTGCATAATATGGATTCCAAACATTCATGATCTGGATGTGAATGAGTCGAATTACTTGTCCCTCGGTCTTTTAGTGAACTATCTCTCCAGGGATTATGAAAGATGTTCCACTAGAAATCTTCTTGTTATTGCTTCGAGTCATATTCCCCAAAAAGTAGATCCATCTCTAATGGCTCCGAATAAATTAAATACATGCATTAAGATACGAAGACTTCTTATTCCACAACAACGAAAACACTTTTTCACTCTTTCATATACTAGGGGATTTCACTTGGAAAAGAAAATGTTTCATACTAATGGATTCGGGTCCACAACGATGGGTTCCAATGTACGAGATCTTGTAGCACTTACCAATGAAGCCCTATCGATTAGTATTATACAAAAAAAATCCATTATAGACACTAATATAATTAGATCTGTTCTTCATAGACAAATTTGGGATTTGCGATCTCAGGTAAGATCGGTTCAGGATCATGGGATCCTTTTCTACCAGATAGGAAGGGCTGTTTCACAAAACGTACTTCTAAGTAATTGCCCCATAGATCCTATATCTATCTATATGAAGAAGAAATCATGTAACGGAGGGGATTCTTATTTGTACAAATGGTACTTCGAACTTGGAACGAGTATGAAGAAATTAACGATACTTCTTTATCTTTTGAGTTGTTCTGCCGGATTGATCGCTCAAGACCTTTGGTCTCTACCCGTACCTGATGAAAAAAATGGGATCACTTCTTATGGACTCGTTGAGAATAATTCTGATCTAGTTCATGGCCTATTAGAAGTAGAAGGCGCTCTGGTGGGATCCTCGCGGACAGAAAAAGATTGTGGTCAGTTTGATAATGATCGAGTGACATTGCTTCTTCGGTCCGAACCAAGGAATCCCTTCAATATGATTCAAAATGGATCTTATTCTATCGTTGATCAGAGATTTCTCTATGAAAAATATGAATCGGAGTTTGAAGAAGGGGGGGGAGTCCTTGACCCGCAACAGATAGAGGAGGATTTTTTCAATCACATAGTTTGGGCTCCTAGAATATGGCGCTCTTGGGGCTTTCTATTTGATTGTATTGAAAGGCCCAATGAATTGGGATTTCCCTATTGGGCCAGGTCATTTTGGGACAAGCGGATCATTTATGATGAAGAGGATGAGCTTCAAGAGAATGATTCAGAGTTCTTGCAGGGTGGAACCATGCAGTACCAGACACGAGATAGATCTTCCAAAGAACAAGGTTTTTTTCGAATAAGCCAATTCATTTGGGACCCTGCGGATCCACTCTTTTTCCTATTCAAAGATCAGCCTTTTGTCTCTGTGTTTTCACATCAACAATTCTTTGCAGATGAAGAGATGTTAAGGGGACTTCTTACTTCCCAAACAGATCTTCCTACATCTATATATAAACACTGGTTTATCAAGAATACGCAAGAAAAGCATTTTGAATTGTTGATTCATTGCCAGAGATGGCTTAGAACCAATAGTTCATTATCTAATGGATTTTTCCGTTCTAATACTCTATTTGAAAGTTATCAATATTTATCAAATCTGTTCCTATCTAACGAAACGCTATTGGATCAAATGACAAAGACATTGTTGAGAAAAAGATGGCTTTTCCCAGATGAGATGGTTGTTGCTATCTGTTCCAATAACGAATCATTGGTTTAATTGAATAACTAAAAAAATAGATAGACCTTTCTTTCTCTTTGCCTCAGGTCGATGGATCTTCTCAATTGAAAGATCCCCTATATCGATAATACACATTCCAGTTGACCTAGCCTAATTCTAATTATTTTGTTCCGAAGCAAAGAGATCCACAGGGCAGTTTGTCCTATTCAGATATTCACAACCAAGAAGTATTGAATTCTCTTTCTTTTCGGATAGGCCCTGAAGGGAGAAGGAAGGTTGGAATGCCAACAGGCGTCTATTATTGAATTCACCCGACCCGAAAGTACAGTA